AGAAGAATAAAGGATTGTCCTTTAACTCAAAAAATTGTTGTAAAAGCTAAGCCTCAAAACAGTTTGAGTCACTGAATTGCTCCAAATGCTATGCACTTGTATATCAGTAGCCAAGGCACCAGTTTTAGGACTCAGGCATTTTCAGTTTGCGCTAGGTTTGTAAGGACAGGTTCTTGGGGTATTTTATTTAACAAGGAGTAAGGCTGTGCACAAGAAATCTTTCAAGAATGTGGCCTTAGGTATTTAGTATGTGTGTACTGGGAACTACGTAGCTCATGACTATTCCTCTCGAAGGTTAGCTTTCTACAGTTTTGTAGTTGCCCTTGGGAGCCGCTCTCTTTCTTTGCGTTTTGCCAGGGAAAGAAAGCCAATAGCATCGTTTTTATGCTTAGTTCTTTAGTTTGGTAACTTTGGTTTTGTGTATGCGTTTGTGGTCTGGCTTTGTACCAGCTGCTGTAGAGCCTTTTCAACAAGTGGTTGGTTTTAGCAGGAGTTGGAATGGATAGCTTACCGTAAAATTGGAATTTGGGCTTGATAGTTAGAGTCTTTGGATGGTTTTGTTGACAGCAGCTTAGATGCCCTTGGCAGTTTAGTGCAGTTGGCAAACACAAAACCAACACAGCCAGTCTTTTTATGCATTGTAGTTGGCTTTGGAAAGTTTTTAGTTTAGGTGTTTTACAAGTTTGGACTTGTAGTGTTTTTATGTTTTGTACGAATGTGCACTCTTGCCTATGTTCCTTTTGATTGGACTGGGTGGAAGCCGTGCTCGAAAAGTGCGTGCAGCTTATTTGTAGGTGCTTTATACTTTGGTAGGAAGTTTGGCTATGCTTCCTTGTCTTTTGCTGTTGTATAGCAGGGCCGGAACTACCAATTATTTGTTGTTGAGGCAATTGCCCATTGATTCCAGGCGCCAATAGCTCTTGTGGTGGGGATTCTTCTTGGCTTTTGCTGTAAAAGTTCCTTTGATGCCTTTGCATTTGTGGTAGCCCGAAGCTCACGTAGAAAGGAGCACAGCGGGAAGTGTTTAGTTGGCTGGAGTTTAGTTGAAATAGGGAACATATGGTTAGTGCCGTTTTAACTTGTATTAGTTCCCCGAAGCAAGTGCTTATTTGGGACCCAGGGTCAGCACTATTTGCTAGGTAGGTGTCATTTACAGGAGTTTGACTACTTTGCGCCAAGTAGATTAGAAAAAGATTGTAGCTTATAGTAGCGTAGCGCACATGAGCTTGGTGGTTCTTGCTTTGTTTACTATGAATGAAGTAGGGATCCTTGGTTCTATTTAGACAATGTAGGCTCACGGAATTGCTAGTCCTGCCTAGTTCTAGTGCGTAGGGGCTTTGTATGATCGAACTCATACAAAAGCTTTGAAATACCTTGGTGGAGCAGCTACAGCCATGCCTTTGTTTAGTGTTTGGTTTTTCATTTTTAGCTTGTGTAATATGGCCTAGCCCTTGACCCCCAACTTTGTTGGTGAGTTCTAGTCTTTGTGTGGAATTTTTGCACAAAATGCAGTTTCTTTGACCATTTGTTTGGGAGGAGTTATTTAGAGTGCTGTTTACACTTTGTGGGCCTACGCTCGAGTAGTTCATGGAATGCCAAAAATTCAGTACGTGAGTGGAATGGCTGATTAGAATCGTCGAGAATGGTGGACTTTGGCTATTTTGGCCATTATCGCAGTGTGGTGGGGATAGAAGCCTACTGCTGTTTTGGATTCTTTGGGAGTTTGTGTTTATTACTGGCAACAATGCTCTTTGGCTATTTATGAGCCTTCTCCCTGGGCTTAGCTCGTTTCACTTTAAGGCTTTTTTGGCCTGGGTACGCAGTACCCAGATGACTTTAGTCATCCTGGAGAGCAGCAAAGCTGCTCCCCAGATGGCCAAAGGCCATCCTGGAGCGGCTATGCCGCCCAGAGGACGAAGTCCTCCTGGAGAGCAGCACAGCTGCTCCCCAGAGAAGCAAAGCTTCTCCTGGGAACATTCGTTCCCAGTGTGCTAAAGCACACCTGGAGCGGCTACGCCTCCCCAGACGGTCAAGGCCATCCTGGTGCCTGAAAGGCACCAGAGCTTTCTCCCCTCGTGCCCAGTTTTAAATTTTTTACTTATACTTTTTTAAAACATTAAAAATATATTTTAGAACATTTTAAGAGATATTAAAAAAAAAGAAAAAATAAATAGAAAAACGAAGGGTACATAGCTCAACGGTAGAGCGTCTGTCTTACAAACAGACGGTTGTAGGTTCAAATCCTTCTGTGCTCAATCAAAATAATAAATTTTCGATAGAGTGCATAGCTCAAAGGTAGAGCGGCGGTTTCCAAAACCGTAGATATGGGTTCGAGTCCTTTTGCGCTTGGAGTTTACGTCCATTTGGATTTTGTTCGTTTTTGCACATTCTTTTTGAAGCGGATATAGCTCAACGGTAGAGTCCTAGTCTTCCAAACTAGTTGTGAGAGTTCGAGTCTCTCTATCCGCTCTTCTTTTATTTTTTTTAAGAATAGGCACGGAGTGGATGCCTTTACACCAGCTTATAGGACGTGTAAATACGAAAGGCTGTCTTGTTGGTTATATCCTAGGCAGATCTCCTACAGGAAACAAAGAATTTAAAAAAAGCTGAAAGGGGAAACCTCCTTTATCAGTCAGAAAAACCAACAGGGAGACCGAGAGTAGTGGCGAACGAAATTGGTTTTATTTTTCTTTTTTCTCAATGGCGCCTTGGTGCGTTTGTGTTTGGCTTTAGAATTCTCAAAAAGGGGGTATTTTTTCTAATCCTTTGGAAAATAATACTTTTGGAAAAAGGTGCAATTTTATTATAAAAGCACAGACACTGCCACGTTGTGAACAGTGCGGCGCTAAAGGTGAAAGCCTCGAATGCCGGTGCTTAGCACACTGGGCACAAAGGTGCTCAGGAAACCACAGAGGGTGATAGTCCCGTATACCAAGCCAATAAATAGAAGACTTTCATGAGTCTATTGATGTAAATGTTTTAAATTTTTATTTATTGTAAAAATTTATTTTCTTTTGCTTAATCTAAGCAAAAGTGGGGGAACCACCCTCCTTATTGATAAAAGCTGTGTGATAGATAGTGCACGAGTATCGTGAGAGAAAGGTGAAAAAGATGGACCACTGTTGTCCTGTGAAATAGTACTGAAACTCCGTGCTTCTGAACAGCAGTGTGCTCTTTTGAAATTATAAAACCAAGCTATATTTTGGATCTTTTGGTTTCTAATAGAGTAACTGTGTGCCTTTTGCAACATGAGTGAGCGAGTCTTTGATCACTGCTCTGCTTAAGCTAGTAAGCGTAGGCGCTTTTAATTTTATTTTTTTAGAAACATGATATCTTTTAGATATCTTTTAGATATCTTGGGCCTAGGATGACTTTAGTCATCTGGGGGGGAATTTAGCTCAGTTGGTAGAGCACGTGTTTTGCAAGCACGGGGCCTTGGGTTCAACTCCCAAAATTTCCAAAATAGAATGCACGAAGTGCGGCCAATGCACTTTTCGTTTTTAAAAACACAGTTTTTTCCATCTAATATGGCCAGGAAAACATCTTATTGAAAGCAGGTTTAAATAAAGAATAAAATATTTATTCTAAAAAACTGTAGAAGTTTTTATTTTCTGCTTCAAAAAAGGCAGTTTGCCGTATACAATCCAACACAGGTGGCATAGCAGAATATGCTCAGGCTAACACATATCCTCGGTAAAGGAACTCGGCAAATTACTTGCGTATCTTAGGTAGAAGCAAGCCCATAAACAGAAACACAGAATCTGTTTACGGGGGCACAAACTATAGGTGGGGGACTGTTTATCAAAAACACAGGGCTTTGCAACGTAGAAATACTCAGTATAAGGCCTGACGCCTGCCCAGTGCCGGAAGATAAGAATTCATTGTTCACGCAGTGAATCTGAAGGACCGGTGAACGGCAGCCCTAACTCTAAGGGTTCTAAGGTATCTTTTTCGTTGCCTTATTAAAACAAAGCCATATGCTGGAAACTTCTATATGTTATTTCTACTATTTAGTCCAGTTTATAAATATAACTGTTAATAGTAAAAATGAAATAACAAGAACAATCAGCAGGAAAGACTATTCCTTTACTAATAGTTTCCCCAGAGACTAGACGCTTTGCTTTGTTTAATTTACTCATAGAGTCTAACATCATAAATGATGCGTTCATTAAACATTGAAGATATAGTCCTTATCTATTCATCTTTTTTTATTTATACTTAATAAAAATGGATAGATAGAGCGAAATTCCTTGTCGAATAATTGTCGACCCGCATGAATGGCGTCACCATCCACCTACTGTCTCTACCGAGGTGTGGGCGAATTTGACATTCTCGTGAAGAGGCGAGAGTACTGCCACGGGACAATGAGACCCTGTGCACCTTTACTCTAAGCTAAAACTGCTTTTTGAAAACACCTTTTTCAGCATAGGTGGGAGCTCTCTTTTGGAAAGGGTGCGTCAATGAGATACCACCATTGGTTTATTCAAAAGCTTTTCTATTCTCTCTATGTTTTTATTAGAGAAAATAAAAATCTTTTAGCTTGGGAGTTTGTCTGGGGCGGAAGCCTCCAAAAAAATATCGGGGGCGTGCCAAGGTATGGTCTAACTGTTTTTGCGGTTTTAGAGTCTGACAACCCAGAAACCATGCCTGACTGTTAGGCATACAAGCCAAGCAGGGTGCAGAACAGAATGCACGCTTGAAAAATGGATTTTTATTCTGGTTTTTCAAGTGACGAAAGTCTGCGGTAGTGAACCAGCACTTTGAAGTGGAAAAAGTGTTGATCAACGGATCAAAGGTACGCCAGGGATAACAGGTTAATCAGTCCTTAGAGTCCCTATCGACGGACTGGTTTGACACCTCGATGTCGGCTCATCGCGTCCTCTAGCTGAAGAAGGTTAGAAGGGTTAGACTGTTCGTCTATTAAAGCGGTACGTGAGCTGGGTTCAGTGCGTGGTGACACAGCACGGCTCTTCTCTGTGGCAGTTTTTTAGACAGTTACATTGGCTTTTTAGTACGAAAGGACCTGAAAGTCCACACCTCTGGTTTATCAGTTGTGTTTTCAATACGCATTGCTGAGCAGCTAAGTGTGCAAACAGTATGGCTGAAAGCATCTTAAGCCAGAAAGTTGTGTAAAACCATGTCTCTTTTTTGGTAGTAGACTACTACCTCTAGATCGGTACATTGTAAAAAAACGAGAGTTTTTAACTTTTAGAACAAAGTGTGCAAGAGTATACGAAAAAACAACAAATTTTAATTATTTCTTTTTTCTTTTCTGGCGATTGTAGCTCAAGGGTAGAGCGTTGGTCTGTGGATCCAAAGGTTGCAGGTTCAAATCTTGTCATTCGCCCACTTTATACTTTATTAAAGTTTAAAGCAAAAAATAGAATATTTTTTTTAATAAAGATGCTAGGTAGCCAACCGTCCAGTTTTTTGTTGAAGTATTGTCGATAGGCAGTGTGGAAAACCCTGGAGTGATTATGCTCACATTAGTAGCCAATAGTCTAAAAAAGGTACTTTTGAAAAATACGTAAAAAGTATTTGGAGATTTTAAACATCTCTAAGAAGAATAATACCTATAGACGGCCGTATTGCCCTTGGTTTCTGCGATAAAAAGCAGAGTGAATCGGTCTCTCAGTAAAAACACAATGATGTTTTACTAGGAGTACAACTATACCATACAATAAGATTCTCCATATAGGAGCTATGTCTCTTCCGCGCATCAAAGTAGCGTGGGGCAATAAAGCCCAAGAGGAATCCCCTCTAGGGTAATGACCCCTGGGTCACCAATGTGGCCATTAGGGAAATAATTTTAAAACGAGTGTGTTTTTCTATTAAAATTTATATTATTCCTCTCTAGCTCAGCGGTTAGAGCGTTTGGCTGTTAACCAAAAAGTCGCGGGTTCAATTCCTGCGGGAGGAGCACTTTTTATAATTTCTTCTTTTAAATTTTCTTGACAGCTTAGCGGGACGTCTGAAGCGCATAGCATCAAAACCTGGGTGCGTAGAACCATGTAGGCTGGCGCGAATAACAAAAAGAAATCCCACAGTTTTTTGTAACTAATCACAAAGCGCCAATAGCTCAATTGGATAGAGTATTGTACTACGGATGCAAGGGTTGTGGGTTCAAGTCCTGCTTGGCGTATTCGATGGAATTTCAAAATATATAATAGTTTTTACGGCAAGATAGCTCAATGGTGGAGCATACGTTTCATAATCGTAGGGTTGGGGGTTCAATTCCCTTTCTTGCTAACTTTTAAACTGTTGCCGCAATATAATCTATTTTTATTTTTATAGCAAGGGCGCGATAGCGCGCTGAGCGCTAAAGTGCCCTGGGGTTTGTAGCTCAATTGGCAGAGCATCGAGCTTTTAACTCGCAGGCTAGGGGTTCGAGTCCCCTCGAACTCAAAAGGCATCTTACCCAGTGAGCAGCTTCTCCTTTCCTTCTAGTCCTTGAGCCCATTGCCAAATTTGGAGAGCTAAGTGTGACCATAATGAGTCAATCTTTCGCTTTGGTAGCTACAGGGGCGTAGATGAGCGTCTTTTAGATGATGCGATCTAAAAACCCTGTTCATTCTGTATTTTATTTGGTTTTGTAGTTTTTGCATTGTTCCGGTCTTTTGGTTTTGTAGGGACTTGAGTATTTCGTTTTGTTGCAATAGTTGGTTTATGTAGGAGCACTTGCTATTTTGTTTTAGTTTGTTGTAATGCTTTAGGATATTCCATCCACTGAAATTCTTGCACATCAACGTGGAACTTATCCTGTAGCAGGGGTATTGGCACTTTGTTTGATTCTCGCGGGAGCTTTGGCATAGTGGCAACCTCTTGCTGAAAGCCCTATTTTGGGGGCCATGCCCACAAGTGGATCCAGGGCTGCGCAAGGTTTTGTTATGCCTACTACAAATATCAATGCGCAAAATGCTACTGCATAGAGGCAGTACTCTTTTTGGCACCATTACAGGGAAGCAACTTCCACAGTAGCCAACTAGGGAATTGCTCTATACGGGGTTCATGCTGATTTGTAGATTATTGCAAGTTTGTAGTTGTTGGTGGCTATGATTGGAGCAGTGGGATTGACTTTGAAGCGTCCTGTTTCTGTGCCTAATCAAGACGTGTTTGCACAACACTACGTGGATTTTCAAAAAGTGGTAGTACAAATCCCCGGTGACAAGTCACTCTTTCGGGCATTTGTTGAAGACTCTGGGCTGCTTCGCTACCGCTCCGTTCTTCCCACATTATTTATATCTCTATTTTTTTCTAATGACAACTTCTATCAAAAAATTGCGTGGTAGTTTGTGGGATCAACCCATGTTGGCTGTAGCGCAGAATCATTTGATTAGGTATCCCACCCCTTCCAATTTGAATGGAAATTATAATTGGGGTGTTTAGGCTGGACTGTGTCTTGTTTTGCAAATTAGGACTGGTATTTTCTAGGCAATGCATTATACCGCTCACGTTGATTTGGCATTTCACAGTGTTCAGCACTTGATGCGTGACGTGCCCAATGGATGGTAGTAGCGTTATTTGCACGCAAACGGTGCTAGTTTGTTTTTCATTGTAGTTTATATGCATCTTTTCCGTGGCTTGTATTACACTAGTTATGCTCAGCCTCGTGAGTTTGTTTGGTAGGTGGGAGTAGTAATCTTGTTGATTATGATTTTGACTGCCTTTATTGGTTACGTATTGCCTTGGGGACAAATGTCTCTTTGGGGAAGGACTGTAATTACAAGCTTGGCAAGTGCTTAGCCTGTAGTTGGGACTAGCATTGTAGGATGGTAGTGGGGAGGATTTTGTGTGGATAATCCAACATAGAATCGCTTTTACAGTTTGCATTACTTGTTCCCCTTCTTGTTGGCTGCTTTGAGCTTGGTTCACCTCGCGGCTTTGCACCAATATGGGTCTACTAACCCTTTGGGAATTAACGCTCAAACTGATTTGGTAGACTTCTACCCCTACTTCTACACCAAAGATTTGGTGGCTGCGTTGGTTTTGAGTTTGGGGGCTGCTTACTAGGTAAACTTTAATCCTGAACTTTAGGGACACCCTGACAACAACATCCCTGCGAACCCTTATTCCACACCCGCACATATCGTACCAGAATGGTACTTCTAGTGGGTATACGCTATTTTGCGTAGTATTCCTAATAAATAGGCTGGAGTAGCAGCTATTGGATTGGTTTTCGCAGCTTAGGCAGCATTGCCTTATTTGCACAAACCTAATTGCCGTGGACCCTCTTTCCGTAGGTTGCACCAAGCTTAGGTTTGGGCTTTGATTGGGGACTTTATGTTGCTTACTTATTAGGGTCACCAACCCGTAGAGCCTCCTTTCGTATTGCTCGGACAGTTGGCAACTGTTTGTTTCTTTGGGTTGTAGGCAGCGTAGTGTGTTGCAGCTTGGGCTGATCACTACTTGGCTAATCTCACTTAGAAAAGTACAACTAAGACTTCCAAACTAAGTGCGATCAACGGATCATAAATTTCGGGGCTTATACCCTCTGCAAAGCTTCTCTGGGTTGCTTCGCTATTTAAGAGCTTTGCTCCCCCTTTATTGTTCTAATTTATTTTCTATTCTTTTTTTCATCGAGCTACAATAAAAACGACATTCCGCTCCGCGCCCCAAAATCTCAGTTTAGCAAATGGCGAATATGGCGAATATGGCGAAATTGGCAGACGCGATGGCTTCAGGTGCCATTAGAGATTCACTCTGTACAAGTTCAAATCTTGTTATTCGTATTTCAATAGTTGTTTTTTGAATTCTAAAAAGATTAGTTTGAAAAATACAGATAGATTTAATCCAAGCAACACGTAGCCATTTTACAGAGTGTAGCGCAGTTGGTAGCGCGTCGGCATAGGGAGTCGAAGGTCACTGGTTCAAATCCAGTCTCTCTGATACAGGAAGTTAGGCAGGGAGTTTCTAAATTAAAAAAAGCATTATGGTACAAGCAGCAAAATTGATTGGTGCAGGAAGCGCTTAGATTGCTTAGGCAGGAGTAGGTGCTGGGATTGGAATTGTATTCGGAGCTTAGATCCAAGCAGCAAGCCGTAACCCTACTATGGCAAAAGCATTGATGGGATACGCTTTGTTGGGATTCGCATTGTGTGAAAGTGTAGCTTTGTTTGCATAGTTGGTTACTTTCTTGATTTTGTTTGGATCAAACTAAGCTTTAGTCCAGTATGGCCAAAGCCATCTGGGGAGCAGCATAGCTGCTCTCCAGGGTTCCAAAACACTCAGTAAGGAAAGCTTACCGAGGGGATATGTCCCACCTAGATAACAACGGGCTGTCGCCCTTTGATCTGGGTTAATACTAAATTTATTTAATTCAAAATTTGAACAGGAGCGATAGCTCTGGTGCGTCAGCACCAGGTGTGCTTTAGCACACTGGGAACGGATGTTCCCAGGAGAAACTTTGTTTCTCTGGGGAGCAGCTGTGCTGCTCTCCAGGAGGGCTCTGCCCTCTGGGGCTGCGTAGCGGCTCCAGGATGGCCTTTGGCCATCTGGGGAGCAGCAAAGCTGCTCTTCAGGAAGTATGGCCGAGAGGTTTAAAGCGTTGGCTTGCTAAGCCATTGTGTCTTCTAAAGGCACCAAAGGTTCGAATCCTTTTACTTCCGAATTTCTACGGGGACTGAATCCCAGCATGATGACTGAGTGGCCAAAGGTATCGGGTTGTAAACCCGCTGACGATTGTCTGCGCAGGTTCGAATCCTGCTCATGCTAATTTTTTTTTTATAGACTAAACCCTAAACCAAGTGTATAGAATCCATCTAACAAGCGCTGGATTAGTCAAACAGCTATGACGAAATGGTAAACGTGCTACGCTAAGGACGTAGTGGACTTAGTCCTTAGGAGTTCAAGTCTCCTTAGCTGTAAAAGAATTCTTTGCACAACGCTTACTTAAATAAGAGAGGAGGGTTAAATAACCCAAAGCGCTAACACTCTAGCTCGTGTTTTGTAAGCTATACAAAAAAGTGCATATAGCTCAAAGGTAGAGCAATAGTTTCCTAAACTAGAGATGAAAGTTCGATTCTTTCTTTGTACAGCCCATGCACATATAATCAAATTTTGCTTTAGTATTTTTTAACTTTAGTTTTCTCTATTTTAAAAAATAGAATTCTTTTATTTCGCAAAAACCAACATATAAAACAGGGCATGTAGCTCAACGGTAGAGCGCAAGACCGATAATCTTGATGTTATAGGTTCAAATCCTATCGTGCCCAACGCGCCAAAAGCAACAAAACCGCTTTTCAGTTGAGCTAAGTAAGAAATGACAGAATATGTAGGTGTATTGTTGTATATTGCTATTGCAACCGGCCTTGGGATTGTAATTCTTTTTGCTTCCTACAAAGTTAGGCCACGTCGATTGGATTTGGAAAAAGCAACTGCATACGAATGTGGTTTTGAACCTTTTGGAGAAGCACGTTCTCCCTTTGATGTGGGGTTTTACCTTGTCGCTATTCTCTTTTTGGTATTTGATATTGAAGTAGCGTTTTTGCTACCCTGGGTTTAGGGTGGAATCAGTACTGGTACGAGCGGATTCTTCTCTTTGATCCTCTTTTAGGTTGTACTTGTCATCGGATTCGTTTTCGAGTGGCAGAAGGGTAGGTTGGAATGGAGCTCAAAACTATTTTTGGGGTTTTAAAGGATACTCCTTTTTAGAACCCTCTGTGGACTCTAGTTCGAAGCCTTAGAAGATTTAATTCCTTCTGAGGCAGCAGCGCTGCCTCAGGGTACCACCAGAAGGCAGAGCCTTTGGCTTGGCTGTCTTTAGTAGGGTACTCTCGCATGCTGCAAGTGTCCCCGAGTACTTTAGTGTTCAGGGGCGTTGCTCTACCTATTTAGTGTAGCACTGCTGCGCTAAACTTTTGTATTTTATATTTTATTCAAAACAATGGCTTTGTTTAACACTCAAGAAAAAATTGTTCAAGTTGCTGCTGGGCAACAGAACACTGCGTTGAAATAGAACTCTTCTAAGCAAAAGTAGAGTACTTCTAGGCACGGAGCTAGGCCCCACCATGGGTACCATTTGGTAGACCCCAGTCCCTGGCCTGTTTAGACTAGGTTTTGTATTATGTGGATGATGGTGTCTTTGGTTTTGTATTTTCATCAATATGCTGGAGCGGGAACTCTTGCTCTTATTGCTGTTTGCTCTGTTGCTTACACTGCTAGTGTATGGTGGCGTGACGTGCACCGCGAAGGTGTTCTTGGTTTTCATACTAGGAAAGTGAAATCCGGACTCCACTTGGGGATGTACCTTTTCATTTGGTCCGAAGCTATGTTCTTTGTAGGCTAGTAGTGGGCATGGTAGCACAGGGCTCTTATGCCTACCATTCAGTTGGGGATGAGTTGGCCCCCCTAGGGAGTGGTACCTGTTCACTGGACTGGGCTTCCTAAAACAAACACTCTTCTCCTTCTTAGGTCTTACTTTACCGCGAATGCGGCAAAACATGCCATGGATAGTGGGAATAAGTCTCTTTGTAAGCTTCAATAGTAGAACACTATTTAGTAGGGAGTCCTCTTCATGTACTGCCAATACCTTGAGTACACTGGAGCGCCTTTCACTTTCAGTGATAGTATCTTTGGAAGCTCTTTCTATTAGACTACTGGCTTCCACGGGGCCCACGTAATGATTGGTGCTTAGTACCTGGCAGTGTGTCTTTTCTAGTTGCCCACTTCTAATAAAAAGAATTGTGTGGCGTTGGACCTTAGGATTTTGTATTGGCACTTTGTTGATATTGTATGGGTCTTCCTTTTGGGAATCGTGTATATTTGGGGATCTGCTACCCCTACTGTTGAGTTGCAAGCTTGTACAGATGGTAGCAGCGCTTTGTACTCTATGCTCCACGAGAGCAAAAGGTACGCTTTTGCGCACCCCTCTAATTCATTTAAATTTTTTATTTTTTTTTAAAGAGATCTATATTTTTCTATTATTTATTTAAAATTTTCTAATCGTTCATACAGTTTATCTAAAATAGGTCTGAAAGTTTATATAAACAGTTCAAGTCCTTATGTGCTCTTTTTTCTATAGGGGTAAAAAGTATTATCTTTACCGATAAGAAGAACCGTATACTTGAGGGAGAATCATTACCCAAGCGTGTCTATTCCATGGCAATGTTGTCTAATGGTTAAGACCTGAGTTTGCAAAACTCATTATAGCAGTTCGAGTCTGCTCTTTGCCTGCTGCTACGCAACTAGGGCTATTGCGCGGGCACTCCTGGAGAGCAGCTTAGCTGCTCCCCAGGAGAAGCAAAGCTTCTCTGGGGAGCGAAGCAACCCAGAGTTGGCGCTCAAATCTATTCATCTTTTTAAAAGTAAATTTTATGGCAGCTATTTTTATTGTAATTTTTACAGTTATTGTGTTTTATACTAGGCTATAGTCTTCTTGGACTGTAGCCTTTGCAACCGGACTAGCTCAATAGGCAATTTGGACTACTTAGTTGAGCTTGATTCCTTTTGTTTCCATTTGGGTGAGTTTGAAACAAGGGGCATTGACTGAAATCCCTCAGTCTACTTAGCGCACTCATTGGAGTTCCTCCTTGAAAGCATCATAAAGTGCAGCTATGCTGCTTTATGGGAATAACGGTGTTTAGCAACCCCAGAAGAGCCTCTGAGGGGAAGCATCTCTAGGGGATAAACCCTCTGTGCAGGTAGTGTGCAACTTGGTTCCCCCTCTATTTATTTATTTTTATTTATCCATTACAAAAGAAATAGGTCCTCAGAACAGTTTTAGTGTGCTGGGGTATTGCAACCTTCTAGAGCTTACGCTTCACCAATTTGACACATATTTTAAATAAAAGCGTACTGAAATAATAATAAAAAAGCGAGCGTGGCGGAACTGGTAGACGCGAAAGCTTCAAAAGCTTTTCACTGTAGAGGTGGTGTAGGTTCAAATCCTATCGCTCGTAAGATAAAAGGGCTAGAAGAGTTTTGGGCTTGGAGAGCAGGGTATCTGCTCTCTAGATTATTTTAGTCTGAGCTAAAACTCTTCCCAAAAATTGGCGCCAGCCAAAGGAAAAGCGAAGATGGCGGAATTGGTAGACGCGAAAGCTTCTAAAGCTTTTATTTATTTAAATGTGATGAGTTCAAGTCTCTCTCTTCGTAAAAAATACATTTAACTTTTTCTTTTATTCTTGTAAGGTTTAAGAGATTATTTATTATTTTATAGTAAAAATATCTATCAATTTTTAAAAATTTAAATTTCATTATAGATTTTATCAAAAATTTAAAAATCGTGCGAATTTTGCAAATCTATATGCATTAAAATGCAATCTTATAAAAGAATATAAAAAAACGAATTGTAAATTCTAAAACGAATTTCAATTAAGTGCACGGTGTCATTTTAAAAAGAGTTCCTAGTGCCTTCACAAATATACAAAACTGCGCACTAATTTCTTTTGATACACAAAAATCATTCACGACTGCCCAAGAAAAATTGGTACTTCCTGTAGTTGTCGTTGTATTTAGGGACTGAACTTTTTTGTGAGGTAATACTTGAGGTTGCAAAGTTTTTTGGGTTGGTGTTTTTTCCTGAGCAGAAGCTTTTATAGATAAAATAAGTTTCAGGGCAAACAAAGTCCATACAGCTGTGCTAGTCCTCTGTGAAGCTTTATTGACAGTCTTGAGACTTTTGACGAATATTAAAAGAATATGATTCTATATCTGTAGATTATGATTTAGGCTACTGTGGTGCCTTTGTTGCTTGCAGTGGCTTTTTTGACATTGGTAGAGCGACGTGTTATGGGTGCAATGCAACGTCGACAAGGCCCCAACGCCTGGGGATTGTTTGGTGTATAGCAGCCTTTTTAGGATGGTTTGAAATAGTAGTTGAAAGAACCTATTTTGCCTAGTAGTGCGGATCAGCCTTTGTTTTTGTGGGCTCCTATTTTGACCTTTTTGACCAGTCAAATTGCTTGGGCAGCGTTGCCTACAAGTACTGCTGGGGCGGTAAGGGATTTGAATTAGGGAACTATGTACGTTTAGGCGGTAGGGAGTTTGGGTGTTTATGGAATTTAGTTGGCTGGTTGGGCAAGTAACAGCAAATATGCTTTCTTGGGATGCTGTCGTTCTGTAGCCCAAATGATTAGTTATGAATTGCCAATGGGATTGATTGTATTGTCTGCTTGTATGATTGCTAACAGCTTGAACTGGAGCGCTTTGGTTGAAGCCCAAAAAAGCGGTTTGTTTTTCTTTCCATTGTGGCCTTAGGCTTTGATTTGGATTGTATGTTGTTTGGCGGAGTAGAATCGTGCTCCCTTTGACCTTCCTGAAGCTGAAGCCGAGTTGGTTGCAGGGTATAACGTAGAATATGCGTCCATGGGATTTGCTCTCTTCTTTATTAGGGAATACAGGAGCATGATTATGATGGCCACTGTTACCTCTTTGCTTTTTCTCGGGGGGACTGCTGCTCCTTTGAATGTTTTCTTCTTGAACTGGCTTCCCGGGAGTTTTTGGCTTAGGCTTAAAGCAACTTCTGTGGTGTTCATTTATATTTGGGTTCGTGCAACTTAGCCACGCTATAAGTACAGTGACCTTATGGATTTGGGGTGGAAGCGTTAGTTGCCTCTCACTTTGGCAGGGTTTGTAGCGAATGCTGTTTTTGTTTTTAACAGGCAGTAGATTTCAGTTTATTTATTCATTATCTTTTTGTCCTAATTTACCTTCTTATAGTAATTTAGTCTTTAAATCTGTATATTCTTTAAAAACAGCTGCTGAATATGAAGTCGGTTTTAGGTATCCGCTTTGCAAAAAACTTAGATTCTAAATAGGTGTGGGCAATCTAAAAAACAGTCAAGTTGCCCTCAAAGAAAAAGATTGTTTATTTAAACTTCCTATACTAGAATTTAAACTGTTGGTAGTCAGCGTATTCATTTCATAAACCAAAAAATAAGAATGAATGTTTTTCGTGAAGATAAGTCTCCCTGGCCTAATCCATCTTTGGGCTTCAGTTCCGCTCCCACAGTAGGTTAAACATTAAGGCTCTTTTATTAGGAACTGAACAATAAAAAGAATATAGAATATAGTTTAAATTTTTTTACCTCTTTTTGCAAAACAAAAAGTGAAAAAGCCTTTATACAGATAGTAGTACACAATTAGCATAAATGCGTGAGTTTAACCCAAGTGTACTTTATCAACCGGTCACGTAGTGACCAGAGCAGCAAAAAGCTGTACATTGACTTTCCGACTAAGGTGCTTTTAAAAATCGAAGCTGCCCTGAACCTAGAGTGAGTTTGAAACAGCAGAAGCCAAAGGATCTTTTCGACTCTAAACTTCGTGCAAGTAGAACCCACCGAGAAGACAGAAAACTCCACTTTGCAAAACAGCAACAATTGTTTCCAACGCACTCAAAGCCATCTAAATAGCAGCCGCAATAACTGTAAAAGGTGCCCCCAATAGTACAGGTGTACAAAGTACGGGAACCTAGGACAGAGAAGTAAACAAGTGGAGCAGCAAATGCCCAGCAAACATGTTGCAGTACAATCGAGTACCAAGGCTGATTGCACGGAACCCATAACTAATAGACTCCAACAAGATGAAAAGAGGAGCCATTGGCCAACTAGGCCCACTAGGCAAAAACAAACGTACAAAGCGCATTCCTTGGCGTTTTACACCCAAATAAGTAACTGCACTCAACTAAGCAATACTCATTCCCAATGTAAACCCTGCTTGTCCTGTAATGGCGGAACAAAGAGGCACCAATCCAAAAGAGTTGCTCACCAACAAAAGGAAAAAGAGTACACTCAACCAAACAACTGTGGTTTTCCCTTGTACATCAGACAAAGAACTCCAAGCAGCAGGCAAACGGTTGGTGTAAAGAGAAACTTTCAAAGAATCTTCGTTTTCAGAAAAAGCAGCAGAGCGAGCCCCCAATTGACGCCATTTCAAATGTACACGTTCCAATGTTTGAGTGTTCCAAAACCCACTCACAGATTTACGAAAACCAGACTAAGCACTGTTCCCTGCTTGTGCCCTGGAGTGGTTCAAAGAGTGATTCACCGCCAAAACCAACATAGCAAGGGCTGTAGTCACAGACCAAATATTTAGCCTAAACACAGATCCCATAATAGGCTAATGCAAACTAATCAATGGCACGCTTTGCCATGCTTCAGCGGCAGAAGCGTAAAGAATAGAAAAATTGTAATCCATAGACTATACAGTCATATAGTCCAGAAAATAATAATTCAAAAATTCAAAATAAAGGCAACAAACATTAAAACCGTTGCTTTTATGCTCACATATAATTGAAGTATAGTTGTTTATAATATAGAGCTCTGTGATTATTTTACCTATCTACTGTATGTGGGTAAACTTAAAAGTTATTCAATTCCTTGACATAATAGTGTATTTATTTGTACGTTTTTTTTGAATTTCCTTTTTTATTCTTTAACTTAACAGTGTATTACTGAATCTCAACATGACCGCAGCAAAACAGATTCAAAACAATCGTCTGTAAAAAACCACTTAATATAGCGGCACTTAAGGACTACAAATTACTCTAATAGCTTACATTTCTTTAAAGCCAGAGTCATTTTAGAGTTTTACGAGGCATTAATATTGTAATGGTATAATATTATAGGAATGTGCAGTAATTGGATTCGAACCACGTCTCGAGGGCATGAACCTCGCGAGTTAACCACTACTCTATACTGCAAAAAATTTATTACATTCTACTCTTATGTTATAAATAGAGGGCTTTGCTTAGAGCCCAGGGCTTCGTGGTCCCTGACTACCACCCCAGTCAGGTTTTTTCGTTAAATTTAGAATGTTTACATGCTTAAAAAAAAAAAGTAAAATAAATAATAAATAGAACTCTTTGGAGTTCTGGAATGTCTTTTCTGCTCCACGTTCCCGTAGAACAACCTTGTTATGACTTCGTCGCAATCACCGCACAAACTTTCAAAACCTAAAACCCATATAAATGCTAGTGCATCCATATTTTTATTCTTCATAATGAAAACAAGTACAATAAAGCACTGTTCCGTACAGAATAAAGAAGAATTTCTGACTTTTTCTAGTCCATGCAATTTTTCCAACGTGACAGGCGGTGTGTACTCTAGAGAAACTTCTAAATTTCACCGTGGCAGGCTAATCCACGATTACTAATGATTCCGGCTTCACGTACCCGAGTTGCAGGGTACGATCCGAAGAAAGGAATGTTTTCTTGATTGGCTAAGGAATTATTATTCTAACCTTTGCAACAAACTGTACATTCCATTGTAACACAGGTGTATCCCAATACATGTGGGCCATGATGACTAGACGTGGACCCAGATTAAGGTAAAACTAACGAGAGTTTTACTCTCCAGAAACAAAAATAGAATCTAAAAAGAATATATTTTTGGAATTCTGGTAGGGGAGGTGTCCGTAAGAAGCACAAAAAGAGTGCAAGAACGGCATAGCACCACGGACTGACGACAGCCATGCAACGCCTGTGTAGATCTGTTTTTTATCTAAAAAAAAATTGAGAGCAATGCTGAGCAGCGAAGCTGCTACGAGGTTGGAGCAGCGAAACTGCTCCAGTGTAGGTGAAAGCTAAGTTCGATGATGGCTAAAGCCATCTAGGGAGCGGAGCTCTCCAAGAATAAAATAGTGCAGTCCAAACCAGGATTCACACGCACTGGCACTAGGTCTGGTATAAAAAGCGCTAAAGTTCCAAAGATTGGTATAGTTTCATTTTACGTTTTAACACATAAAAAGACTTTTTATTAAATGTTCTGCCTAAATAAAATCGGTAAAAAAAAATACCCATTAAAATGGGTGATAATACCCCAGAAATTTTTGAGGTTTCTTGTGCTCTTTGTATATATTAAAATATTCTACTTAAAAGATGATATTAGTAATAAAGATGCAAAAGCCGTATTGGTAAAGAGCTAGGGCCCCGTTTATATAGAATGCTTAGAAGCTCTCTCCATGAGCCATTACGCTTTCATTCCAGACTGGCTGCTTCCAAGCCTACCTCAGGAGGGTTCATGCTTTTAAACTCTTGTTTCCACGAAGCTCTTTTTTGAGGACCTTAACGTACTTTCTGGGCTGTTTCCCTCTCGGCTCTGGACCTTAGCACCCAGAGCCTCTCTGCTGTGAAGAGGTTTACAAAAATTAAGAGTTTTCACGGGAGCGTAGCAGCTTAGACCCGCCCACACCCAGGAATTTCCATAAATTCTGTAATACTATTGCTTTAATTCCAAAGCAAATTCACAGTGATGCACCTAAATGCATTTCGCCTAACAACCAGCTATGCGCGAGCTTGATTAGCCTTTCACTCCTAGACCCAAGTCTTCCCAGACTACTGCCACAGTCACGGGTTCGGTCTTCCTATGCAGAATTTATCCGCCCTTCAACCTGCTCAGGCCTAGGTCGCTCGCCTTCGGGTGCTTTGATCATTACTATCTGAAAAAAAAAAGAAGATTATAGAGCTCATCTGGTTTGGTGAACTTGTAATTAAAAAATAAAGCATTAAAGGCATAAAAGCAGCTATGCTATAGAATGCAAAAAACGTGTACTATTTTTGCACCAAGCGCATAGTATTGCTAACCTTTGGAAAATCTACATGCAAATATTGGTAAGGTTTTAGACGTTGTTTTCTATTAAACCCCAATGCTCCACCATTGTTCTCTCTAGCAGTCAATTCTTTTGAGTTTCTGCCTTGCGACGGTACTCCCCAGGCAGAGTGCTTATACATTTTGCATTCACAGTCTTTGGTTATAACTGTAAAGCACTCATCGTTGACGGTGTGGGCTACTGAGGTCTCTAATCTCATTTGTTCTCCACACTTCCGCAGCTCAGTGTCAATTCATAGCCAGGTAAGTGCCTTCGCTTTAGGCGTTCCAACCCTTATGCGACCATTCTACCGGTACTGGGGCCATTCCCTTACCCATACTATGATTCAAGAATGTTTGTTTCTTTATGCTGGTTTGATCAATCAAACCCTTACAATAGGAACCAAACATACCACCTACCTGCTTTTTATGCCTAGTCCCAAAGCTCAACACTCTCCCTCCCTGTATTACCGCGGCGGCTGGCACAGAGTTTGCCAGGGATTTTATTTTTGCTATTTCAAAACAGAATTATAACTATAATTCTTTTTTAGAAAGCTTTTGTTCTAAGAACAAAAGTACAAGTATTTGTCAAAAATAAACAAGAGTTTCGACAATTTGCCTTCCCTCTAATGGACGGAATCTTTTCTTCCGTATCTTACGCAGAACTGCATGATCAGGCTTTCGCCCATTGTCAAAGATTCTTCACTGCTGCCGCTATGCGGATGGGCCTTGTTTCAGTCCCACTGTGGCCTTTCCCCCGATAAGGAAGACTATGGATCCTTGGCTTGGGATGCTGTAACCATCCCAACTACCTAATCCAGACTAAATTTTCGCATAAATTTTATTTTAGGTTTTTACCCTATACTATTTTGGGTGCTTTTTAGCTACACCAACGGAAAATTCAGTTTCTACGCACCCGTACGCCTTCTATGTATTTATTTTTTTTTTAGAATTAAAAACAAGCATAGAAAGACTTGCATGTGTTAAACATTCTGCACGCGTTCGAGCAGGGCCAAGATCATACCCACTTTTTAATTATTAAAAAAAACAAAAATTATAAATGAAAAGAATTCGAGAGAGAGGGGACTTGAACCCCCGACCTTTAGTGTGACAGACTAACGCGCTAACCATCTGCGCTACTCCCCCAATTCCGGGCACTATAGGCCCGAGGGGTTCAGTCTTGGGATTAAAGGGGCTAGAGCCCCTTGGTAAAACCTAAGTCCAGTAAAACAACGTTAAGCGTTATGATCACTAAGGCGACCAGCATGTCCTTAGGTTATTTAGGGCTCATAGTGCCACAAAGAAAAGAGTTCTTTTAGAAAAATAAAAGAGTACAGAAGGGTTTGAACCCTAAATTTATAGATTTCATTTTTTAATTTTCGTTCTATTCTTCCCTCTCTTTATTAAAAATGGAAAAATTATATAATTATATTATATTCTTCTATTAAAGAATATTTTTTATAAGATAAGCTTCATTTTTTATGAAGTCTAAAATTCACGGATCCGGAAAGAGTTGGAATCGAACCAACAATCCCTTTGGGAACCAACCTTCCAAATTGGCGCAATAACCATTCTGCCATCTCTCCTTTGCCCTTTTTTTGCATAGCAAAAAAGAATCAAAAGCGTGCTGCCGCGCCCTTGGTAAACTTAAAAGAAAATGAAATTATTTTTATTTAAAATTTGATCCATGTTGAAAAGCTACTCTGTGGCAGCGTAGCCACTCCAAAGTAGCTTTGGTGTGAAAGCAACCCGGAGGACTATAGTTCTCTAGGGTTGCTTCGATACTCTAGGAGGACTTCGTCCTCTGGGGCGGCGTAGACGCTCCAGGGTGACTTTAGTCATCTGGGGAGCGGAGCTCTCCAGGAGGGCTCTGCCCTCTGGGGCGGCATAGCCGCTCCAGGATGGCTAAGGCCATCTGGGGAGCAGCTAAGCTGCTCTCCAGGAGGGCTCTGCCCTCTGGGGCCGCGTAGCGGCTCCAGGTGTGCTTTAGCACACTGGGAACGAATGTTCCCAGGAGAAGCTTTGCTTCTCTGGGTTGCTTTGCAACCCAGGAGGGCAAACTCCCCCCAAGTAACAAGAAGTTCATAAACTCTTAGACCTTGCTTGCCTTTTAGACTTTAGCCGCAGAGAAGCTTTAAATTTGCTTCGTTCCCCGCGCATTGTGCGGGTTTTTTTAGCCTATAGCTTGTTTAGTTTAAAGATCACTTGCATTGTTGCTGCTTTAGACAACAAGGGATTAATAGTGTAGCTATAAGAAGAACACAAAACAACAATACGGGCCTATTTCTAAAGACTAGAATTTTTTTTCTTATTTTTCTTTTTTTTCTAGTAAATTTTATTCTAGAAAGAAAGTGTAGAATTAGTAGACTGTAGCCTTTTAGTCCATGTTGGAATCCCTTCTTTTTTTTCACAATACAAACAAAACGTTGGATTAGACCACAAAGAAGAACGTAGATTGCGTGGATTATTTATACGTGCCATTTATCTTTTTTCAAAAAGAGAGAATTTGTTATAACAAGAAAATATTAATTCTGGGGAGGGAGGACTCGAACCTCCGAATGCTAGAGCCAAAACCTAGTGCCTTACCACTTGGCGACACCCCAAAGCTTCTGTAATTATGAAATATTCTTGAAAAACGTATAAAAAGGGATGAATATAAAAAAGTTCAGCACCAAAGGCACTTGAGCTTCAGTTTAGTAACCTCGAGGGTTCACAAATATGCCTTAAGCTGCTACTGCATTATAGATGCAATGTATTGAATAGCTAATGGACTGTGTTTCAGCTCTTGAAAGATACCCTGCACTAATTGTGCGTAAGTACATTAGAAACGAACCAGTATGACTTTAGTAATGCAGTAACGCTCTACAGATGGTGGAACCATCAAGCGCATATATGCGCTTTAAACAGTAACTGATTTACGCCCACTACGACGCTTATAAGTGCTTCGTACTTTTTTGCCAAACTTCTTACTCTTTCCACGAAAAGAGCGAAGTACTAGTTTTTTTGTGGCATAAAAACTCTAAAGCTTATCAAAAGCAGTTGGAATATTTTTAAAAATAGACAAATCTGCCATTGTATTCACAAAACGAAGTTTATCTAGAAAACAGCCATTCAATGTAACCTGGTGAGAATAAGCCAAAGCGTTGCTCTGGTGTGCATTCATACTAAAGGCACTTTTACGCAAGGTGCTTTGATGCATAGACTCCATCATTGTAACGGCAGCCCATGTTTTAGAAAAATGAATATTCTCATGAATTCCAAAAAAAGATTTCATTTGCTTTTTATTCATAATTTCCAGCATACTTTCAATATTCTTAAAAGCACGCTATTTGCTACTCAAAAGCCCCTTGCGTTTTTTTAGGGAAGAAACCCCTGGAATAGGCGCCGCGTTGTCAAAAAACCACTAACGTTTCACAATTAGACTGAGTGCTTGTTTGGTTTCCAAAGCAGGACTATGAGGGACGGTTGCGCTCCCTAGTACGGGAACATGCATCTTGGTGTGCTTCGCGCTTTGAGCGAAGTTTTGTTTCCCCAAAAACTCAAAACTACTAGCGCTTTTCCCAGTTGTTGTTTTTGGAGTCTAATTGTAAAAAGTGCTATTCTTCTTTTTTGCTTTAGTATTCTACACCCAAAATGGACTAATTGTTTTAAGAGCGCGATATTTAAACATAGAACGCCCCTATTCCGCAGAACGTACTTTTGCTTTAGATTTAGACCATCGGAGTTGTTTTTTTGTGAGTTTAGGCAAATGCCATAGATTTTGGTACAAAAGCAATCCCCTACCTTTGTATTTAAATGGAGAAAGTTTTTTTGTTTTATGACTCATAAAAGCAATCAAATGAAAGAGATTTTTTTTTTGAAAAATATTATTAATTTATCTCCAGTGAGAATTGAACTCACGTTTTAGCTGTGAAAGAGCTATGTCCTAACCTCTAGACGATGAAGACAAAGAATTGCCAAAAGTTTGAATCGAACAAACGACACAGAGATTTTCAGTCTCTTGCTCTACCGCTGAGCTATTCTGGCGAACTTTAAAAACAGAGTTTAGGTGGGGCCCTACGTTGGTAACGTAACTCACTTGGAACTACTTTTTTAGTTATTGCTTTAGAAAAAAAATATTTTGTATTCATAATAGAAAGCCATTCAAAAGGCTTTAATAGGGAAGGTAAACGGTGGGTGGAGAAAAACTTTAGTCCTCCTTAAGAGCAGCTATGCTGCTCCCCAGAGGGCAGAGCCCTCTAGCAGCCCCTCCCAATTTCATTTGACCCTTTCATGAGGCTAATCAATTCTACGTCCAAAGTAGAACGCAGACGGAAATAGAGGACACAAAGTGCCTACCCCAACGCTGTTTCTGCGGCAGCTGCTGTCAGTACCCACAACGCCATCTATTGGCCGTTCAAGTCATCTACAGTCACAGAGCCGGTCTAAAAGACCAAATTCACAGAAAGAAGCATAACTTCAATACACAAAAGCATAATCAAAAAATTACGACGATTCTAAAAGGTGCCCTAAGCACCCATCCCGAACAATACAATACAAGTGCACAGAAACTAACCAGAACTCATTCAAAATTTCTATAGTCAGTACTTGTCATTCTTCAATTTTATGTGGGATTGAAACAAACCTGTGATGCTTCAGGATACGAAATAAGCTTTTTTTAACGCCTTTATCTTTATTATACAATACCTTAAAATTTAGAAAGTAGAAGAATACGTAAGGATTTGAACACTTTCTTTTTTTTTAATCTTTTTTGTTCTAATGTTTTATTGTAAAAGAATAAATTTTTTATTTATTTTTGTATACATAAAGATAATCTCTATAGAAAAAAATAAATACATTGACTTTTTGCGAAACAGCCCCTCCACACCGAGGAAGGGCTAACGCTCGTCTGAAGACTTGAGGGGAATTCTTCTCCAAGCCATAAAAGCGACAGAAGTCGAAACTCTCGCCAGTGTAGATGTAAAATAATATAATTTTAAAAATTCTATTTATTGTTTTGACTAAGCCTAACCTGTCTAGAGACATCCCAATGCCTAAATTTTAGAATCCATAAAAACAGAATCCACTGTTCCAAAGAACCCTTGAACTGGATAAGCCAACTAGAGCAAACCTACTACAATCAAAATTTGCAAAAGCAAAGCGTAATCATGTACAGCACCTGTTTGCATTTTCTGAACAGAGGGGACTAGCCATCCAGTTACTTTTTGAGTAATTCCACTAGGTCCCATAAGCTCCAAGACTCCTTTATCCAAAGATGCCCAACAAACAGATCCCAACTGAAGAACTTTCATACTGATTTGTTGGTTCCAAACCAAATCAAACCCCCAACGAGCCTGCAAAAACAAGTATGGTTTTTTCCAATAACTTTCTGCGCAGTAAGGCTAAGGCCATACGAAAACATAAGCCTAGAGCAATCCGAGGAAAACAGTGACCAAGGGCTACGCAGAAACCCAAATTGGAATCATGTGACTCCTCACAGCTTGTGCTGTAGCTGGAGATGCAACAATGCTATTGCCCCAGAAATCACTTCCCCATCCAATCAATCCATCACTCTACTAGTATCCCCTGAAGATACTTCCAACAGCCAAAATGCAAAGAGGAAGAACCATTGTGAAAGGAACACCAGGGGTCCTTACTTCTGTTTTACGGGCATTATTGGGCTAATAGAATACAGCGAGCAATACACGGAAGCTGTAAGCACTTGTCAAACAAGCCACAGTCATCAAAATCAAATGACCATAAGCTGCTCCAGATCCGGGGGTAGCCCAAGCCAATTCCAAAATAGCATCTTTACTGTAATATCCAGCCAAGAAGGGCCATCCCAACAAACTCAAACTTCCCTAAAGCAAACAAGTCCAAGCCAAAGGCAAAGAAGAATGAGCTCCTCCAGAGCGTCGCATGTCTTGTACATCAGCACAAGCATGAATCACTACTCCAGCACCCTAAAACTACAATGCTTTAAAACAAGCGTGAGTCATCAAATGATACATTGCCAGACCGTAGTGACTCAAGGAGAGTGCTACAACCATGTACCCGAGCTGACTACAAGTACTGTAAGCAATCACACGTTTTACGTCATTTTGAACCAATCCCATTGTCCTCCTCATGAGACTAGTCACTGCTCCAACCCACAACAAGATTTGACGTCCATAAAGGCTGCATTCCCAAATCCTATTGGTACGGGCAATCAAGAAAATTCCAGCAGTTACCAATGTAGCGGCGTGGATCAAAGCAGATACTGGAGTGGGACCTTCCATCCTGTCAGCCAGCCAAACATGAAGACCAACTTGGGCACTTTTTCCCAAAGCCCCTCCCAGCAAAGCAAAGCAAATCCAATCTGCATAATAAGCAGAAGTACTGGTTGCAGTCAACTAACTAGTGTCAGTACTTCCCAAATACCACCAGCAAAGGAACTATCCAAAAAGCAACACTGTGTCGCTCACTCGGTTCACCTACATTGCTTTTTGTGCAGCTTTGGTCCTACTCTAACGATGGAACCAAAAACCAATCTACAAATAGCTACAAACTCCAATCATTTCCCAACCCACCATGAGAGTCTACAAATCATTTGCAGTAACCTAAAGCAACATAGAACCAGTAAACTAGCTCAAATAGCTCTAGAAACGAGGAAGATGAGGGTCATTTTGCATGTATCCCAAACTATAAAGATGCACACAAAAACTCACTGTACAAACAGTTACCATCATGGCTGCGCTCTATGCGTCAAAGCAAAAAAGCCAATCAACTGTAACAGTGTGTGCTCCAAACCAACTTCCCAAAGAAATCACAACTGGAGATCCCATACACCTAATTTCATAAAAAATAAAATAGCTCAAAAGGGTACTCGTTCCCAAACCGAGAACAGTCACACATCCACTACCTCGAGCTCCAAGCCATCGGCCCATCAATCCGGCCTAGGCACTTCCCAAGAAAGGCGCAATAACAGCATTCAAATACATTCTTTTATTCTTCTATTGTTTGTTCAGAAAGGCAGATACGCTACCTGAATCCGGGGCAGATCCTACGCTGTGAGTGCGAGGCTTTTCTGGGTTGCTTCGCTACCCAGGGATTGATGCGTTTAAATAAAAAAAAAAAACAAATAATGAATTGAAACTTTCAAAGACAGTAGATGGGTCTACTAGAACTAAAAATTTCCGTGCCACTACCCAATCATCATGAAAGCTACACTGATTGCTACAATGTAAGCGGTAGTAGAAGACACCCAAGAGTAAGTTGCCCAACTCGTAGGATTATCTACATAACAAACTTTCAAAACTTTCAAATAGTAAACACTCCCAACCTAAGTTGCAAGCTAAGAAACTGCAACTGTGGCGAGCCTGCCATTGTTCTAGGCTGCCCAAATGATTCCAGCTTTCCCCAAGAACCCATACACAGGAGGGAGACCCCTGAGTCCTACAAAGAACACGGCCCACCTAAAAGCTGCAGTTGCGGAACTTTGGTTCAATGCTTTAAGATCCCAAATAAACTGAGGACCTGCTGCTTTTACAGAAGGCTGGTTAGGTCGGGTCATGGGCCACATGAGAAGTGCCCATACTCCGAGGTTAATCAAAATATAGATAAACATGTGTGTCCAAAGTGCACCCACAGAATCTACGCCCCTACTGCACAAAGGCATCTAAAGCAATCCCATGTGTCCAATGCTACTATAAGCAAGCAATCGCTTCTAGCTATTTTGGGCAAGAGGAGCCAGGGCTCCAATAATCATAGAAAGAATCCTAAAGAAAGCCAATGTATTTCCAAAAGCACTCCTCCACAAATTATGCCAATGGTGTGTCCAAAAACCAAGAACAGCGATTTTAGGCAAAACTGTAATCCACTAAGAAACACTAGACCACGCACCCATGTATACATCAGGAACCCAGAAATGCAAAGGAGCTGCTGCCTATTTCCAAAGAAGACCCATGGATACAAACCAAACTCCCAACAACAAAATCAAAGAAGGCTCACTTTGAGTCCTAAAAGCCTAATTTTCAATATGACTAATTGTTGTTTCCCCAGTTTGCCAGTAAAGGAATCCAATCCCCTACTACTACTAACAGCTCCTAAAAGCACTCAACAAAAAGTATTTCATTGCGGCTTCAATAGAATAAGCGCTTTTGTAATTCAAACCACACAAAACAACCAAAGAAAAACTTTGCAATTCCTAGCACAAATACATGGCCATCTAATCAGTTGTTTGAATCAACAAATATTGACCCATCAAAGCCTACATTGCCAAATAAATGTACTCAGTATGCCTAATAGAAGCAGTTTTTTGCCATCCCAAAGAAACGCTCTACACAAAAGCTGCTGTCAAAAAAAGAATTCCACCCTATTGCAAACTATAAGCATCTTTTTGAAAACAACCTCCCAAAAAAACACTTTGCAAAGGAGTATACTACAACAAAAGAGCACAAAGCAAACTCCAAAAAATTGCCCACAAACTCTAAGCAGAAGCTGCATGATTGGGCCCCGCTGTAGGCGCAGTGTGCTTACCACTGGTAAGGGTCCTCTCCACTTCTGCCAAAGGAAGTGTCAAAAAAGTATGCCCAAGTGTACTAGAGGTTAGGGGAGTACTATCCCCACCCTAGCCCTCAGAGGAAATAGTTTGAGAAGTGTCATTTTCCAAACTATTTTTTTGCTTCATGCTGTTATAGTTCGCTACTGTGATCATTTCGGCTACAGGCGTTACAAGTCCACCAGTACCATAATACAATAGAACCAAAAAGCCAAAAAGCAAGAAAAATTCAGGCCTCATGAATACCAAATCCAAAGTCATAATTCTAAAAACTTTATTATCTTCTTTAAAAAAAGAAATCCAATCCACTAGACTCTTAACCTAGTATGCTACAAACTCATGAGCTTTAAAGACAACCCCAAAAGGCTTTAGCTCTTACTGTAGTTCACTCTGCAGACCACGAAACACAAGCTTTAAGCCTATTCTTATAATTGTTCAATTCCTTTCCTCCACCCTTAGTCTCTAGTTCGTCTGCCTGTGGCCTTCACTTACCGCTTCGCTTCGTTCCGTCCCCAGCCTAGACTCACTGTTCGTCTGCCTGTGGCCTTCACTTCTCTCTCCGCTTCGCTTCGTTCCTTTCGGTCTCTCCGCTCTTCGCTTTCGCTCATCGCTTCTTTCCCGGCTCGCCTGATAGCTCTCGTTCTACTCGATCTATCTACGCTCGCTACTGCGCTCTCACAAAAAAAATTTTGTTCGAGCCTGAACTCGCCTTTGGATGCTCAGCTCCGCTTCGCATCCAAATTCTCGTGTGCTTTCACTCTGTTCGCATAGCTCACCCCGTGAAAGCACTTACTTGCAAAAAAAAATTTTTTATGAAAAAAATCAATCCACTGAACTCGCCTTTGGCTGCTCAGCTTTGCTTCGCAACCAAATTCTCGTGTGCTTTCACTCCGTTCGCTTAGCTTACTTCGTGAAAGCATTGCACTTACAAAACCAAAAAAAGTAGAAGCCTTTTGTTTGGCTGCTCAGCTTCGCTTTCGCACCCAAACGTGCTTACACTTCGTTCGCATGGCTCACTCCGTGAAAGCATTTATGCAAAAAAAAAGTTAAAGTCTTCGTCTTTGGCTGCTCAGCTTCGCTTCGCATCTCAAAGTCTCGTGTACTGCAACTCCATTCGCATAGCTCATTTCGTGCAGTACAGCTTTGTAGCTTTTTGCTATGCAAAAAGCTACAAAGCGTAAACATTAATAAAAATTTTGAATTCACAAGGCAAGCGCTGCGCGCTTTTTAAAGCATATATATGTGCTTTTTACAAAATTAAAAGAGTACAGGAGGACTTGAACCTTTATCGATTGAAGTCAACCATTTTTTTGTATTGTTCTTAATCTATGTCTTTAAATTTCTATATTTTTTTAGAAATTCTTATTCTATCCTTTTGCAACGCAAAAATGTGCTAGCAATCACTGATGACTTGATTATTAGTACAGCAAAACTGTTTGTTAATGTTCACCAAATGGATTTATAGCTTTTTCTGTAAAAAAAAATAAAAATGAAAAATAAAGAAGCCAAAGAGCTTTCTTCTGTAACTCAGCAATTGTAGTCCAATGAGGAATGCAATTTATTGCTGGTACCTGGAGAGCTCCGCTCCCCAGAGAAACATGTTTCTCCTGGAGAGCAGCTTTGCTGCTCCCCAGATGGCCAAAGGCCATCCTGGAGCGGCTATGCCGCCCCAGAGGACGAAGTCCTCCTGGAGAGCAGCTCCCCAGAGAAGCTTTGCTTCTCCTGGGAGCTGCTTATCCCGCAGCAATAAGATAGCTAGTTGAATCCTCCAACTACAAGCGTTCTGCCGCTTTTGTAAGATTCATTTGTACGTGCTCATGCATAGAATATTTCCAATACCATTGAGCCCCAACAACTTTAACAGTAAGCCTAGGTTTACCTACCAAATCGTCAAAACAGTAGGTCAAACTAAGAGAAGGCAATGCAATCAAAGTAACGATAACAGAGGGCTAGATTGCCCACACCAATTCCAAAGAAGTATGGTGATTAAAACGCTCAGGCACAGGTTGCAAAGTATGATGGAAGCTATAAACAATACGAGCTCCCACCCACAAAACCAAAACCTAAATTACAATCTAGAAGAAACAAATATCAGCGTGAAGATCAACAATACCTTCCATGTTAGATGTAGCAGGATCTTGACTCCACTTTTGCCACGCCACAGGCGCGTCTGCATAAACTTTACACATGTTCCATACCAGGGTAAACATTAAATTACTTTGAAATTTACTATTTTACAGTAAAACACTGAAATTAAAGCTTTATGGATATTTCTAAATATGTATATCTCTAATATAAAAAGAAAAAAAATTTGTTTGTGAGTGAATCTCTACTGCAAAAAGCTTTAGTGCTTTTCCTGGAGAGCAGCAAAGCTGCTCCCCAGATGGCCAAAGGCCATCCTGGAGCGGCTATGCCGCCCCAGACGGCCTTAGCCATCAAACACCAAGATGGCTTTAGTCATCTTGGGCAGCGTAGCTCTCTAGGTTAAAAGTGAACCTTTCATTTTACTCGTTTTTTAAATATAGTTATAAGCGTGCCAATGCTTTCTAAATTCTCATTTTTAGTCCAGAAAGGAGCTTTAAAATACCTTTATTTTGCATTTTAAACCTACAAGATTATATATCAAAATATATTTTTAGGGTAAAACCATATGGATTTTTAAAAAAGCATTTTTAGACTATAAAAAAATAGCTTAAAAGTTTTTTTGTGAATTCCCTTTATGGGCTCTGTCGGTTTGAAGACCTCGGCTCAGTTTGTAGTTTGTCAAAGAAAGCTTTTAATTCAATAAAAAAAACATTATAAAATTAAAAAATAAAAATTCAGTATAAATAAAAGGTTAAGAAACACCCTTAGGGTTGAAATCGCTCACACCCGAAGTGAAACCAATTGGGGAGTAACGCGGATCACTGGCTACTGATCGCCATAGGTATGAAATGCAGGAGGACTCCTCTAAACCCACTCAAGGCCAGGTGCGATATCCTGTTGGTCCTCAGCAACCCAAGGGTTATTTGCACACTTAGGACTGTACCTAAGAGTCAAGTACACAATATAGAAGAAATACTATGCGGACACACCAGAAAGATAGCTCCCGTAGGAGGACACCATATTCCACCCCAAGAACGCGTCAGGGTAATCCAAGTAACGACGAGGGAACCCCGCCTACCCAAGGAAATGCTGGGGAAAGAATGTGGCATTTACACCAATGAAGAAAAGTAGGAAGTGTGCTTGCCCGTGGTGCTCAGGGTATTGGCATCCAGTAAGCTTACTAACCCAGAAGTAGAAAGCGCAGAAGATCCCGAAAATAGCTCCCATGCTGAGCACGTAGTGAAAGTGTGCCACTACATAGTAAGTATCGTGGAGCGCAATATCCACTCCCGCATTGGCAAGAACGATCCCTGTCAAGCCTCCAATGGTGAAGAGCACAAGAAAGCCCAACGCGAACAACATAGGTGTGGTCAACCAAAGGCTCCCTCCGTACAAAGTCCTAAGCCAACTAAAAATCTTAATCCCAGTGGGTACGGCAATAATCATAGTTGCACTAGTAAAATACCTTCGAGTATCTACATCCAATCCAACAGTGTACATGTGATGCCTCCACACCAAAAATCCCAATACCGCGATTGCTCCCATTGCGTTTACCATCCCTACATACCCAAAAACGGGTTTACGTGCAAAGAAACTGAGTACATGAGACACAATACCAAACGCAGGCTAAATCAATACATACACCTCAGGATGTCCAAAGAACCAGAACTAGTGCTGATACTATACAACGTCTCCTCCTCCAGCAGGCAAAAAGAAACTAGTGTTGAAGTTACGGTCAGTCAAAAGCATGGTCAATCCAGCTGCAAAAACAGGAAGACTTCCAATCAACAAAATGCTAACAAAACACATTGCCCAAACAAACAAAGGAAGACGGTACTAAGTCATTCCTTGAGCACGCATATTTGCAACAGTAACCAAAAAGTTGATGGAACCCTAAATACTTCCAATCCCGGCAATGTGCAAACTGAAAATTGCCTAGTCTACAGAAGCTCCGGAGTGACTCAAAGCACTACTAAGAGGAGGGTATGCAGTCCACCCTACACCAGGTCCTTGTTCTACCTAAGCACTCAACTAGAGAAGAGTCTACCTCATTGGGAGTACCCAAAAAGAGATGTTGTTCATACGAGGAAATGCCATGTCAGGAGCTCCAATCATAACGGGTACAAGCCAGTTCAGCTTCTTTTTGGTGCTTTAGCACACTGGGTAGCAACGCAACCCAGAGGGCGGAGCCTTCCTGGGGAGCAGCATGGCTGCTCCCCAGATGGCCAAGGCCATCCTGGTGACATTCGTCACCAGAGCTTGCGCTGCTTGGGCACGTTAGTGGCCAGTGCGGCTTTTAAGTAAGCCGCCAAAATAATGGACTTTTTCTTTGTCTCTAAAGAGAGACATGTCACATAAAGTCTCTGAGGGTCAAAGAAAAATATAAAATAAAAAATATATATTTTCAAAGTTCCCTGCAGATTTTCTATTCATTTTTATTTTATATTAATAAAAACAATCTTTAATGTATTCATTTATTTTAATCGTTTCAAAACGGTTAAAGAAATAATTAAAGCTTTAAGAATTTCCTGCATATAGTGACATAATGTTATAGACTCACGCCTATAATCGGCAACTAGCTTACAAATAAGCAATATTCTTTCGTCTTCTTTCTTTATAACAATTCTCAACTCTCCAAATAATCCCAAGAAAAACAGTACGAGTGCTATTATAATTCTCTCAAATTTAGACAACTTAGCTTTAGACATGCTTTTTCATAATTCAACGAAAACAATGCGGTAGAAGCAAAGAACTGAAGAATTGTACAAAAAAAGAAAAGAATTAGAAAGATTATCGTTACCAAATCCCCCCATCAAAGCAGGCATAACTACAAAGAACTACATCTAAAGCCCGTGCGCAGTAATCAACACATTATAAAGTTGACCATTCCCTGCCAAAATTCCAGGGCCTGTGCTGGCGAGCTCCATACGAATCTACAAACTCATTGTTGTTGCAATAACACCAGACCACCTGGCAAATACAAGATACATCATACCAATATCTTTGGCATTAGTACTACAAAACCATCGAATAAACTATTGATACCATTTATTAGACGTAGCTTTCAT